ACACATCAAATCCAATTCTATTTATACGTAAGAGCAAAATTTCACTGTGATAATATTATGAAAATAAAAAGGTGTGTATAAATTATTCACTTTTCAATATAATATGACAGAGCCTAAGAAAAAAGAAGAAAACAAAAGATAAATAACTTGTGAAATTTTTGTTATTAATTCTTTTAAAAATAAAATTAAGGGAATTGACTAATTGATTGAAGGAATTCAATTTTATCAAACATTTTTTTAAAAATCATCCGCCCTTTTTTGTTTGTTCACTAATTCTTATTAATTTAAAAGTTCTAATAGATTTGTAAAAGGACAAAAAAGTCATTTATCTTTCACGCACAGGAGAAAACAAGGATTATATTATTCTTAGATTCGACACAATAAAAAAAGGAATATCCCTTTTTTGTGTCGAATCGAAGAATAGAAAGACTATAAAAACCCCTTAGAAGCATTTGTCTTTTCTTTGTTAGTTATACTTGACCAGGTAGTTGGTTCCTGTGTATTGTCTTTGTATACCTAATATCCATTAGTAGTACTATGTACTAGAAATTAAAGGTAATAAAATCTCGATATCTCTCAAAAAAGCGTATAAATAAAACAGACAAAAAAGACTGTACAAATCTTTATGATTATTAAAAATGATGCCCTCAATCAAAAAAAGTTCGTCCTTTCCTTTTTTTATCAACTTAGTATTAAGAAATACCTATATCTAAAAATTCATTTCGAACAACTGAACCTTTTCAAACTGTTTCTTTTTAAGAACTAAAAAGATTTGTGCTAGAACAACTGATGCTAAGAAGAACAAAAGACCTTGGACGCGTGCGGTATCTTGAAGGACTATCTCAGCATCTGCCTGACCAAATCCCCCCACATTTGGATTACTCGTTAATAGTTGATCAAGTTTAATAGACTCACCTTCTGAAACAAGAAGTTCCGGTCCTGGAGGTATAATATCAATCACTTCATGCCCATCCGATGGATCAGTTATGGTTATTTCATATCCCTTTTTCTCTTTACGTACTATTTTGCTTATTACACCTGCGGATGTAGCATTATAGACAGTATTGTTACTCTTGCTGCCATCAGGATAAATCTGACCCCGTCCCCTGTTTCCCCCTACGTATATAGGATATTTTAAGAAATAAGCGTCCTTATTAGTTGCGGGGTCTGGAGAAAGAATAGGGAAGACTATTTCCCTATTTTTCTGACCAGGCACTGGACCCACGACAATAATATTTTTTTTGGTCGGACTATAACTCTGAAAAGAAATATTGCCGATCTTTTCTTTCAGCTCAGGAGAAATACGATCGGCAGGGGCTAATTCAAATCCCTCAGGTAAAATAAGAACAGCCCCCACATTCAAACCACCTTTTTTGCCATTAGCAAGAACTTGTTTCACTTGTGTATCATAAGGAATTCTAACTACTGCTTCAAATACAGTATCAGGAAGCACAGATTGCGGAACCTCAATATCCACGGGTTTACTAGCTAAATGACAATTGGCACAAACAATTCGTCCCGTTGCTTCTCGTGGATTTTCAAAACCCTGCTGCGCAAAAATGGGATATGCACTTGCAATAGATGTCTGAGTTATTACATATATCCCGATCGATACAGAAATAAATCGAGTCATCTGCTGCTTTACCCAAAAAAAAGTATTTCTATTTTGCATGGTCCAATTATTCTTATTGATCCCCAAATTTCTACAATAAATTAGGTAGGTAGCTAGTCTAGTTCCCTATCCACGAGTCTGTCGTTGTACTGGAATACAAATACTTTAACTAAACAGGTAGAAGTATAAAGAAAGAGTAAGTCAAATTAAAATTTCGTTATGTACGAAGCAAGATTCAGATTGGATTAATATAAGGAGATCCAATAAATTCTTCAGTCTCATTCATTCATCGAATGATAAATCACTACCAGGGACGGAGATACACGATTTAAATAATGGAAAATCCAATATTTTACAATTGTATCTAGAATAACTGGAAAAGTGGAAACAAGACCGGATATAATTTGATCATTATGTGCCAATCCAAAATCGTTGTATACCGAACCAATCATTAATTCCCAACCATGTGGAGAATGGAATCCGATCCATAAATCCGTGACTAAAAGAATCGAAAAGGCTTTTATTGTGTCACTTAAGTTATATAAGAATTCCTGAATCCAAGAATTAAGAATGACAAGTTTTTTATTACTCAGAATAAAATAACCACTTAGAATAGCGAAACAGATTATATTTGTCGAGAAATGCAAAATACTATTTAAATTATATTCATTATGCATTTTGACCAATTGTACTGTTTCTTTGTGGATCCCTATACGAACCTTTTGTAAATTTATCTCGGGGTACTCCTTTATCATTTCATCCAACAGAAAAAGTTCTTCTAATTCTATGAATTTTTCTAGAATGTTCTTCTCTTGAATATCATTCAAGAAAGTTTCCGATTGCCTGTTATTTAACCAATCAGTAATCCAAGGTTCCAGACATTTAGTAAATGAGAGAGAGACCCACCAGGGTAAAAATACTATAGCTGCAATATATGGAAGGAAAATAAAAGCTTTATTTTTTTTTTTTTTTTTTTTTTCACTTTGTTCTTTTTCATTTTTTTGAATTGTTACTAAACCTGCTTCATTTGTTGATTTCTCTTATATGATCTTTTCTTGAAGCATGAGTTATATAACAAGCAAGGTATGGAACCTATGGATCTATTTCCATTTTTTATATAGAGATAATTATTTAGTTCATTTCTTTAGTCTTTAGATCTAAAATAGAGAACTAGAAAAATAGGCTTTTGTTTCGTATAAAAAATAAGCGAATAGAGTTCTGAGCTATTTGAATTGAACAAGAAACAAATGTCTTGCATCCTTTTTTGTTCTCTTTTCAATTACTGCTCGAAACAAAACTCAAATAAAGACTAGTCTTTGGGGTCAAAAATTTCAAGACAAAAAAACTCCATCTGTGGATCAACTCATTTTTTGAAAAAGTTATACACCGAGGAAAGAAGATATTTCAGATTTATGAAAAATAGTGATGATCAAATCGGAAACAGGTGGTAAAACTAAAGTAAAGATTAATTTTATGATGATCAGAGATCCAAGTATTTCTTTCGTCAAAACCAAGAAGATAAAAGATCAGTTGACAAAAAAAATAAATAAATTCACTGAAATTTTCTTTTTATGTACTTAATCTATCAATTCTAAAATGGCATATTTTGCTCAACTAAAAACAAAACATGAATTCTCTATTTAAAAATCTCCGGTTGGGGTATATGTGATCAATCTAGTCTTATTAGACTTGTTAATAGTCTGAAAAACTTGAGTTGAATTACATACACATAAAAAAGGGCAGACGAAAAAGGAATTCTTATTATATTTTAGTCGTTTTATTGCAGATGCGCCCCCTCCCTGTTTCTTTGATTTTTTCTATAGGTCACCACATCAACCCAACAAATATATACAATATAACATGTTCTACTCGAACAAGCGTTGTGAAGATAAACTTGAGTTGTATTAAAAAAAGACGAAGAGTATTCCTGAATTCCTTCCCTTATACTTAGCTTAGAAAGTAGTCATTGCACCCCCATTTTAGTTCAAAAACCTTCAATTGGTACGCGCAAGAAATAGGCTAATTCCGCAGCTTTTTGTTCAATTTCTCGTGGAGTTAAATTTTCATCAGTCCGAGTTAAGGGAATAGTTCCTTGGCCCCTGACTTCCATATAAAGCACACGTCGAGTATAAAGGCCTTCTTTAACCTCCACTCTGATTGATTGAACATCACTCATAAGGAATCGAAGGAATATACGACGATTTTTTCCCGGAAATCCCCAACGAAAAATAGACACTATTCCTTCTTTTGTATCGAATCGATCATAACCACTACCTACATTCCACAAAATAGTGGACCACAAATAGGAACTAATAAATAGACCCGCAATTCCATAGAAAGACATTACAATCCCTTGTGGAAAAAAAGAGATTTCCTGAGATGGAAATAAAGATATCAGATTCCTACCAAGATAACTAGAGGTTCCAACAACTAAGAATCCTAGTGAACCTAAAAAAAGGATACAGGCCCAGAAAAAATTACTTGTTTTTCGAGACCCTGTTATAAATTCTATCCATATATGGTCTGATCGCCAGTTCATACTATACTAGATCCAATTGCATTCGATTGGAATTCGGAGAATAAACCAAATAAATTTGACTTTTATTTTCCTGCTCCCGAGGTAACTCTCATCAACTAGCACTTCATGTGAACCATTAAGAGTAATTGGTTAGATACATTGATTTTCCACTTTATATGAAACCAAAAATATCGGATGATGCTTTTTTAACCAGCTAGACCTGCATATACATGCATTTATACGGATATAATGTATACACGTGGAAAAGGTTTTTTTATGAATTTGTCGTTACAAGCAATCCCATATCATATCGACATTCTACTCAAAAATAGATACTAAAAAAATGATTCAGTGTTGATTAAAATAACTTTGTGAGATTTGGTCCCATAGATGAGTTATACAATCTTATTTTTTTGAACATAAAGAAATAAAGAAGCCATTGCAAATGCCGGAAATACTAGGCCTACTAAAGGCACAAAAATAGAGGGTAAGTTGAAATCTGTCATAGAATGGGTGCCTCGATTTAATATTTTAACCTCTGATAAAGATATCTTATGATAAATATATATCTATTATAAGTAATATTTAGTAGTTAATAAATGGAAAGTAATATAAAAAGTCCTATAAAGTAGTTAATAAATGCAACAAATGTAAAACTACGTTAAGTGGACCCTTTTTTTTGACACGAATATGTATGATAATTCCATTTAATAAACTTATTCGTTTTTTTTTCTTATCTTCTTTCTAAAAGAAAACTAAAATACTACTAACTTTTTATAAGTTCGCGACTCTAACTAATTCCAGGGGGATTGATAGTCAAAAAAGTTTCGGACGTTAGAGAGGTTACATCAATTACTACCTACTTTTGTATTTTATCAAATAGGTATATCATAGGTATATTTAATCTTTTTTTATTTCATATTTAGTTTCTTATATTATCTAGAAAATAAAAATAATTCTTAGTTCATTATGATATTTAATTATTATTTAGTACTTTATAAATTCTATTCTATATATAATATAATAAAATTTTGACATTCTATTTTTTTAGGCTATTGAAATTCAATTCTTATTTATAGTTTAAATTTATCTATATTTTATCTTTTATTTATATTAGTATAATTTATATTAATATCTAAAAACACTATTTATATATAATATAATTTTCATTACTAGATATTTATTCATTTATATCTTAAATTTGGTTATATATTCACTTTTATTTTGATATATTACATTAACACTAGTACATTTACATTAAATTTCTCTTTTTTTGACCTAAAAAAAAAGAATAACTAACAAAAAATTTAAGTCAAAGGAAAGAAACCGTGGAGCTGAAATAACTCAGCCAGAACACCCTTTAAAAGATTCCGTGGTACGATTAGATCAAATAATCCCTTCTGAAATAAATACTCAGCTGCTTGTGAACCGTCGGGTACTGTCTTATTCAATGTTTGTTCAATTACTCTTTTACCTGCAAATGCAATGTAGGCATTAGGTTCAGCAATTATGATATCTCCCAACATACCAAAACTGGCTGTAACCCCACCTGTTGTCGGCGATGTAAGAATTGGTACATAGAATAACTTTTTATTTAATTGATAATTATATAAAGCAGAAGATATTTTAGCCATTTGCATCAAACTCAAACTTCCTTCTTGCATGCGTGCTCCGCCAGAAGCACATACAATAATAACAGGTAGAGACTTATTAGTCGCATATTCGATCAAACGGGTGATTTTCTCACCGACTACAGATCCCATACTACCTCCCATGAACTGAAAATCCATGACTCCAATAGCTATAGGAATACCGTTTAGTTGACCTATGCCTGTTTGAACAGCGTCAGTTAAACCTGTCTTTTTTTGATAAGAATCAATACGATCTCTATACGGTTCTTCCTCTGAATGAAATTCAATGGGGTCTGTCGAGACCATATTCTCATCCATAGGATCCCAGGTGCCCGGATCAATCAAAAGTTCGATTCTCTCTGAACTACTCATTTTCAAATGATATCCACAGTGTTCGCAAATATTCAGTCTTGACCTAAAAAATTTCTTATAATTTAATCCATAACAATTTTCGCACTGAACCCATAAATGTCGGTATTTTTTATTTATATCTAAATCATTAGATCTTCCTCTTATATTAAAATCACTGGCATTAATACTAGTTCTGATAGTAGAATTACTACTTTCACTAACACTTATACTTTCATTAGAAATAAAATTATAAACATAATTATCACTGTAGTTATGGGTCTCGCCTGAAATGTAACTCTCACTACTGATTTCATAACGCAGATAACTATCAATGCAACTATTTATATGATTATTCCAACTAGATTGAGTATCATACATGTAACGATAAGAGTATCGACTAGTATTTTTAGATCCACTATTCATATAACTCGAATTCGGGGAACTAGAAAAAGAACGTTCTAGTTCAGTGATAAAAGTACTCTCATTGTCAATCTCAAAAATCTGATTTTCACTATCAAAATATATAGAAAAACTGTCCCCGTTACTATCCCTAACTAAAAAAGTGTCGTCAGAAATGAAACTCCAAATGTCTATGATATCCAAAAACTGGTCAACATTACTGAAATTACAACTCCCACTCTCATTCCAACTGGAAACGTTCTTATCCATAGTATTTTAAACCGGGTCTTCACTTGCATTGGTATATCTAATAGGACCAAGACTATCCATCGATCTACTTAACCTAGACTTGTTTCTAATTTATCAGTAGAGAAGAGAAGATCGAGTTGAACCAAGGGTTTTCCATATAGTATTACCACCGCTTATTTAAAAATCTAATAGATGAATAGTCATTCGATAAACAATTTTTTGTTGGATTTAGAATTAATAGAGATTCAGCCCTTTTGTTTGGACCGCTACGTTAAGTAATACGAATAAGTTAAGTATTTATTTAATTTAAAGAACTAATTAGAGTGTTCTGGAATACGGGGTCTAATATCAATCTAGATTCTGATTTATCATATTTAGGTTTAGGATTTAAATCATCGAATCTTTTGCTCAATTATAATACAAAAGAAGGATTTATTCTCATATTGTGTACAAATTATCATCTTATTCAAAGTATAAATACTAGTTTACTGACTTCATTCTCGTCTACGCGACACGGAACGAAAAAGACAATATACAGGATCAGTGGAAGGCACGTTTCCCTAGCTTGAGCTATGGTCTGCAACTCTGGTATATTAACTAATCCACCAATCCCAAGGATCCATAGGATTTATTATGTATAGAACATAAGAAAAAAAGAAGTCTTTTTTTTTAACCTTAACTTAGTCTTGGATTTATATCGTGGATATATTGATTCTAAGTAAGGTCCTTGTCCCTGTACATTCTGTATATATTGATACATAAAAGAAAAGATATATGCAAAAAAGATATATGTAAATACAAAAGATCCTCATTTTTTCGGCCCAATCTTTTACTAATAAAGGATTGAGCCGAGTTTAATTGCAATTAGGAGAACAAACAGGAATTACTGAATTAGGTAAGCTTAGTTTTTATTTAACATCTAGCTTATCTACTGGTTCGAATTCAAATTTGATCGCTTTCCAAACTTCACAAGCAGCGGCTAATTCAGGACTCCATTTGCAAGCTTCACGGATAATTTCATTACCTTCACGAGCAAGGTCACGTCCCTCATTACGAGCTTGTACACAAGCTTCTAAAGCTACACGGTTAGCTACTGCACCTGGTGCATTACCCCAAGGGTGTCCTAAAGTTCCGCCACCAAACTGTAGTACGGAATCATCTCCAAAGATCTCGGTCAGTGCAGGCATATGCCAAACGTGAATACCACCTGAAGCTACAGGGATAACACCAGGCATAGATACCCAATCTTGAGTGAAGAAAATACCACGACTTCTGTCTTTTTCAATAAAATCATCACGTAATAAATCAACAAAACCTAAAGTCATCTCACGCTCACCTTCTAGCTTACCTACTACGGTACCAGAGTGAATATGGTCACCACCAGACATACGTAATGCTTTAGCTAGTACACGGAAATGCATACCATGGTTTTTCTGTCTATCAATAACCGCATGCATTGCACGGTGAATGTGAAGAAGTAGACCGTTGTCTCGGCAATAATGTGCCAAACTAGTATTTGCAGTGAATCCACCAGTTAAGTAGTCATGCATAACAATTGGGACACCCAATTCTCTAGCAAACACAGCTCTCTTGATCATTTCTTCACAAGTACCTGCGGTAGCATTTAGGTAATGCCCTTTAATTTCACCAGTTTCAGCTTGTGCTTTATAAATTGCTTCAGCACAGAATAAGAAACGGTCTCTCCAACGCATAAATGGTTGTGAGTTTACGTTTTCATCATCCTTGGTAAAATCAAGTCCACCACGTAGACATTCATAAACCGCTCTACCGTAGTTTTTCGCAGATAATCCCAATTTTGGTTTGATGGTACATCCTAATAGAGGACGACCATACTTGTTCAATTTATCTCTTTCAACTTGGATCCCGTGAGGTGGGCCTTGGAAAGTTTTGGAATAAGCAGGAGGAATTCTCAAATCTTCCAGACGTAGAGCTCGTAAAGCTTTAAACCCAAATACGTTACCTACAATGGAAGTAAACATGTTAGTAACAGAACCTTCTTCAAAAAGGTCTAATGGGTAAGCTACATAAGCAATATATTGATTTTCTTCTCCAGCAACAGGTTCGATATGGTAGCATCGTCCTTTGTAACGGTCAAGACTGGTAAGACCATCAGTCCACACAGTTGTCCATGTACCAGTAGAAGATTCCGCAGCTACTGCAGCCCCTGCTTCTTCAGGTGGAACTCCAGGTTGAGGAGTTACTCGGAATGCTGCCAAGATATCAGTATCTTTTGTCTCATACTCAGGAGTATAATAAGTCAATTTGTAATCTTTAACCCCAGCTTTGAATCCAGCACTTGCTTTAGTCTCTGTTTGTGGTGACATAAGTCCCTCCCTACAACTCATGAATTAAGAATTCTCACAACGACAAGGTCTACTCGACATGGATTGGGCGTGAATGAAACATTTGAAAAGAAAATCAATTCTTTTACAAATTTTTTCAATTCAATTTCAATTATCAATTAATATTCTCAATTAATTAATAATACCATGTATTTGATTCGTCAAATACATCATTATTGTATACTCTTTGATATGTATGGCGCAACCCAACCTTTGATTTGCAAGTTTGTAGTTTATCGCTTTCTTGGTTTTATTTAAATGTCTTTCTTATCTAAATAGTTATCTAACTGTCTTATTTCAATATTAAATATTTTCTAAATACTCAAAAAAATCCCTCTTGACAGTGATATATCTTGTATATGTAAATCCTAGATGTAAAAATTAACCTAACTCATCCATCAAAAAGGTATAGTCTAACCCACAAATGGGCAAAAATCCTTCTGAAAAAATAAAAAAAAATGAACAATGAGATAGAAAAAATGAATAATAGATAGAGTTCAGGTTCGAATTACATAATTACATAAATCATAAAATAAGATATGATATGTATGGAATTATCTATAATGGTAGATAAAAGAAACACACTTCTTCATGCTTCTTAGTCATCTTCATCTACTTTAGTTGAAAAACAAAATTGTGGTTAAACTTGAAAATTCATTCATTGAATGAGTAAATGATTGAATTAGATTCAGTTGGATAGTACCAACTACCATTTTGTTTTTGAAAGTAAATGTGCTAACTTTCATTTATTATTGAATTAACCGATCAACTTGCTATCGGACATTTTTTTATTCGGAAATATAATATTCCAAAAAATTTCGACATATTTCACTTTATCATCATTATGCAAATAAATCCTACTACTTCTGGGACTGCGGTTTCACAATTGGAAGAAAAAAACCTAGGGCGTATTGCTCAAATTATTGGCCCAGTACTGGATATCGTTTTTTCCCCGGGTAAAATGCCCAATATTTATAATGCCTTGGTAGTTCAAGGTCAAGATGCGGATGGTCAGGAAATTAAAGTTACTTGTGAGGTACAGCAATTATTAGGAAATAATCGAGTTCGAGCTGTAGCTATGAGTGCTACAGATGGTCTAACGAGAGGAATGGACGTGATTGATACGGGAGCTGCTCTAAGCGTTCCAGTCGGTGGAGCCACTCTGGGACGAATTTTCAATGTTCTTGGTGAGCCTGTTGATAATTTAGGTCCTGTAGATACTCGCACAACATCTCCTATTCATAGATCCGCACCCGCCTTTATCCAGTTAGATACGAAATTAGCAATCTTTGAAACTGGGATTAAAGTAGTGGATCTTTTAGCCCCTTATCGCCGTGGAGGAAAAATTGGACTATTTGGGGGAGCTGGAGTGGGTAAAACAGTCCTGATTATGGAATTGATCAACAACATTGCTAAAGCTCATGGAGGTGTATCCGTATTTGGTGGAGTAGGCGAACGTACTCGTGAAGGAAATGACCTTTACATGGAAATGAAAGAATCCGGAGTCATTAATGAAAAAAATATTGCAGAATCAAAAGTAGCTCTCGTCTATGGTCAGATGAATGAACCGCCTGGAGCTCGTATGAGAGTTGGTTTGACCGCTCTAACTATGGCGGAATATTTCCGAGATGTTAATGAACAAGACGTACTGCTATTCATTGACAATATTTTTAGATTCGTCCAAGCAGGATCCGAAGTATCGGCTTTATTAGGTAGAATGCCGTCTGCGGTGGGTTATCAACCTACCCTTAGTACAGAAATGGGTTCTTTGCAAGAAAGAATTACGTCTACAAAGGAGGGATCTATAACTTCTATTCAAGCAGTTTATGTACCTGCAGACGATTTGACTGACCCTGCGCCAGCAACGACATTTGCGCATTTAGATGCGACTACCGTACTATCAAGAGGATTAGCTGCTAAAGGTATTTATCCAGCAGTGGATCCTTTAGATTCAACGTCAACCATGCTACAACCTGCAATCGTTGGTGAGGAACATTATGAAACTGCGCAAAGAGTCAAGGAAACTTTACAACGTTACAAAGAACTGCAGGACATTATCGCTATCCTTGGATTAGACGAATTATCCGAAGAGGATCGTTTAACCGTAGCACGAGCACGAAAAATTGAGCGTTTCTTATCACAACCCTTCTTTGTAGCGGAAGTATTTACTGGTTCTCCAGGGAAATATGTTGGCCTTGAAGAAACCATTAGGGGCTTTAAACTTATTCTCTCAGGCGAATTAGACAGTCTTCCTGAACAGGCCTTTTATTTGGTGGGTAACATCGATGAAGCTACTGCGAAAGCTATAAACTTAGAAGTGGAGAGCAATTTGAAGAAATGACCTTAAATCTTAGTGTACTGACGCCTACTCGAATTGTTTGGGATTCAGAAGTTAAAGAAATAATTTTATCGACTAATAGTGGCCAAATTGGTATATTACCAAACCACGCTCCTATTGCCACAGCTGTAGATATAGGTCTATTGAGAATACGCCTAACAGACCAATGGGTAACGGTGGCTTTGATGGGCGGATTTGCTAGAGTAGGTAATAATGAGATCACCATTCTAGGAAATGATGCAGAGATAAGTACTGATATTGATCCGCAAGAAGCTCAAGAAGCTCTTGAAAAAGCGGAAGAAAATTTGCGTAAAGCAGAAGGTAAAAGACAAGCAATTGAGGCTAATCTAGCTCTAAGACGAGCTAAGACACGAGTAGAGGCTATCAATGTTATTTCCGCTAGTTGATGTTGATGCATCGGAACAATAAAAAGAAGTTCTTTATTAGACAAGACTGTCTATTTTGAGCCCAAAAATGGAAAACAATGAGATTAAGTCTAATCTAAGAAATACAACAAAAAAATGAAATGAGTATAAAAACTTATTAGATACCGGAATAACTGGTATCTAATAAGTTGTACCTACTATTGGATTTGAACCAATGACTCCCGCCGTATGAAAGCAATACTCTAACCACTGAGTTAAGTAGGTCTTTTATCACTACAAAGAAAAATTCAACTTATCACTTTTGGGATTATATATAGAATAGGATTTCTAAGCAATACCAATCCTTAAATTAATTAAAAAGCAATGGGCAAAGAATTATTATGGAGATCATCAAATACCCATCTTGACAAGAAATTATCTATATGTTAAGATGTTTATCACAAGGGCTATAGCTCAGTTGGTAGAGCAACTCGTTTACACGTGCGCCAATGTTTTTTCAAAGGAGTCAATCAAGTAATCAAATAATTGATCTTATTGATAAAGTAATGTCTTACTCCATGGATTCAAGAGAACAAGAGAACAATAGCCTGACATAACAACTATTTGGTCAGTCCGATTCGAGTGTGAATTCTGATGCCAAATAAAGCCCATCATTGATTTGAGAATTGATAAGGTGAATACCCAGTCTATTCAATGTTAGGTATAACGAGTATAAGGGCCTTAAAAACCTCTTTTCGTCCTATGAACTTTAAGGTGTAAGAAGTCTCATATTTGACTCTTAGAGCGGAACGATAGAGACTCCATTAAACTTTCACTTAGTTGGATCTAGGCCATAACCCTAAACAGACCTACGTCAAAGTAATCCTTCTTTGAAACACTTTGGTATTGCTCTTAGATCATGATTCGACTAATGATAATGAATCAGAGCAAGTGGAGCCATCTGATTATCTTCCTGTTTTTGTTGAAGAAAAAACATGGTGGACTAACTGATCCTTTTATCAGTTAATGAAAGAGCCCAATGCAATAAAAAAATGCATGTTGGGTCTTTGAAACAGTTCGAATCATTTTGATAATAAAAAGTTTGAGCTGTTTTACCGAGAAGGTCTACGGTTCAAGTCCGTATAGCCCTATACCTTATATTGAATATTTACATATTCTTTTTTCCTAATCTTATTACTACTAGTTTTTTACTAGTTAGTTGGTGAGTCCCTAGACCTAGAAGTATTACCTTCTCATAACATCGAGTCATATGTACAAGAAAATGCAAACCCAAATTTTATTTATTTGACTTCAATTGATACAATTAATAGTTCTATTTATTTTATAAAATCTCTGATCCGCTAAAAAATTCATTCTTTTTTTTTGTTAATCGTCGAATGAAATGAGATAAAACCATTTTATATTATAGTACCTTCATCAAAGAGTTTGGTTTGTGATAGTCTTTTTTTGACTTTGGTATGTATCCCTAATCCCTTTGTTTTTAAGTTAACTCAAAATCGTCACATGATCTCGGTTAAAAACGACAAACCTACTCAAACAAATCTAAGCCTCTTCGATTTCTATGAATTCAGTTGGTTTCGATATTTCATTTCTCAAATCTTTCGATTTTGCTAATATGTTATTATTTTCTATTACTATTAGAAAGTATCTTATGTCAAATTTCTGAGTCCACTTATTAGTCCACTCTACTAGACTTATATGGGTTTGCCTCAAAACAAACTTACTTTATTTATCTTGTAGTAAAAATTAAGATTCGCCTTACTAATATGAATAGGGGTTAATCTGACTAAGTGATATTCCTGTAAAAAAAAGAAGTCGGTTCATTACAAATGACCTTTTTTTTTTACTTTAGTATTACTATTCAAAATATTTTTGCATTATAACTCTACAAAACACCTTTCTTTTTATTTTTTGTTATAAAGTCGGTGGGGACAGTCGAGATCCAACTAATGTTTTTTATATGGAAAAAAATTCTAGTTTGGTTCCTAGCCCTTAAAGAGATTTAATTAACAAAATTAAGAATTATCTCCATTTTACAAAAATTATCTCCATTTTACAGATAAGAATTCTAGTATTTTATAAAAGAATAGAAATTTAGGATAGGTCACAAAGAGATAATATAATTATTGCATGTATTCCTTTTTGTATATAGTTGTATTGACTCAATAGCCACATTCTATACCTGACTTTTTTTAGAAATAAATAGATTAGAAATTCCTCTTTTGTTAATGCCTATATGTTATATCACTAAGGCTAAGAATAATAGAATCCTTATTTGACTTAAGTTAAACTGTTCTGGACGAATTGACAATTAATTCTAATTCGAATCGACTAATTCAGTCTATTCCACATTAATTAATAGGAGTGCATCTATGTTTCTGCTTTACGAATATGATATTTTCTGGGCATTTCTCATAATATCAAGTGTTATTCCTATCTTGGCATTTCTTGTTTCTGGAGTTTTAGCTCCCCTTAGTGAAGGACCGGAGAAGCTATCTAGTTATGAATCGGGTATAGAACCTATAGGGGATGCTTGGGTACAATTCCGAATTCGCTATTATATGTTTGCTTTAGTTTTTGTTGTTTTTGATGTTGAAACCGTCTTTCTTTATCCGTGGGCAATGAGTTTTGATGTATTAGGTGTATCCGTATTTATAGAAGCTTTAATTTTTGTGCTTATCCTAATTGTTGGTTTAGTTTATGCATGGCGAAAAGGAGCATTGGAATGGTCTTAGCTCATGAATATTCAAATAATAAAAAAGAGTCTATTGAGACAGTTATGAATTTGATTGAGTTGCCGTCACTTGACCAAACAATACCCAATTCAGTTATTTCAACTACCTTGAATGATCTTTCAAATTGGTCAAGACTCTCGAGTTTATGGCCACTTTTATATGGTACCAGTTGTTGTTTTATTGAATTTGCTGCATTAATAGGCTCGCGATTTGACTTTGATCGTTATGGATTAGTACCAAGATCAAGTCCTAGGCAAGCGGACCTAATTTTAACAGCCGGCACAGTAACAATGAAAATGGCTCCTTCTTTAGTCAGATTATATGAACAAATGCCTGAACCTAAATATGTCATTGCCATGGGGGCCTGTACTATTACGGGAGGGATGTTTAGTACCGATTCTTATAGTACCGTTCGGGGAGTCGATAAGTTAATTCCAGTTGATGTCTATTTGCCGGGTTGCCCGCCTAAACCAGAGGCAGTTATAGATGCAATAACGAAACTTCGTAAGAAGATATCTCGAGAAATCTATGAAGATAGAATTGGTTATCAACAAGAAAATCGATGTTTTACTACCAATCATAAATTTAATGTTCAACGCAGTATTCATACTGGAAATTACAATCAAGAATTGCTTTATCAATCATCATCTACTTCAGAAATAACTTCTGAAGAATTATTTAGATCCAAAAGTTCAATATCTTCACAAAAAAGAGTCAATTGAGCAGGTTATTTTTGTTAAGGAGAATCATAAAAAGCTTCAATCTGTATAAATTTCATTGTCAATATGAAAGACTTCTATAAATCCAAATGTGGGAGAGATCAAGAAGATGCAGAGTCATTTATCTGCTTGGCTAGTCAAGTATGAGCTTGTTCATAGATCCTTGGGCTTTGATTATCAAGGAATAGAGACTTTACAAATAAAACCCGAAGATTGGGATTCCATTGCTGTCATTTTATATGTGTATGGTTACAATTACTTACGTTCTCAGTGTGCTTATGATGTCGCACCAGGTGGATTTTTAGCTAGTGTATATCATCTTACGAGAATACAGTATGGGGTTGATCAACCGGAGGAAGTATGTATAAAAGTTTTTGTCCCAAGGGAAAATCCTATAGTCCCATCTGTTTTCTGGGTTTGGAGGAGTGCAGATTTTCAAGAACGTGAATCCTATGATATGTTAGGAATTTCTTATGATAATCATCCACGCCTTAAACGTATTTTGATGCCTGAAAGTTGGATAGGTTGGCCTTTACGTAAGGACTATATTACTCCCAATTTCTATGAAATACAAGATGCTCATTAAATGATAAGAAACTTATGTCACTTAGATGATACAACTTCATATTTCAAGTCAAAGAATACTTTTACTTTAAGGTCTGTTCCCTATAAAACAGAGTTACTTGATTCTAATTCGTATTCTGCATCAGTTAAAAAGAGTTAATTTATATTATTCCTAACCCCATTTAAAATGCTCTTCGTTTTTTGATAAGGAGACACAATAGAATGAATGAAAAGGGTTCTGTACTATGAACTTTGTACCGCGCATATCACATAGATAAATCCCATAAAATAAAGTAAAGTAAAACAAGTAAGAATAAATTAAAAATACATCGAAAAAGAAAAAATTCACTAATCAAAAAAGAATCAGATTTAATTTGTACTGTCTATAAAAAGGATAATTAATTTGATCTCTTTTTATCTTTCAACCCCTATAAGTTAGGGGTGCTATTTTGACTTTTTTGATTTATATATTACTTAAAATATAGATAAAGTTAGTGAACTTTTTTCTTGGAATTATTATGCATTTTTGTTATTTTTATTCATTAATAAATTTCTTTTATTAGTAATATAATTAGATCTAATAATATTAATCTAAGTACATAATAATAATAGAATTAGAAAATATAAGAAATATAATGGTAAAAAATGAAAAACGAAACTTTTTGAATCAATGAGATCAGTCATAATTTAAAGACAAAAAAGTGAGTATAATGGAATTTTTAACCCCACACCCACAGCACTTATCTTAAAGTCATCAAATCCTCCTCTTTATCTAACTATAAGCTATAAGGATGAATAAGTACGTATCAAGTTCTATTAATGTACTCAGACCTTTCTTTCTTGCTGAATTTGTATTCTATTCTTCCGAGAATTAATTAGTTGTCAGGAACCAGGTTTGAACTGGTGACACGAGGATTTTCAGTCCTCTGCTCTACCAACTGAGCTATCCCGACTATACTATTTGACATGCATCACCTTATCTTACTCCATCTAGTACTTCTGTTTGTGTTCATTAAAATAACAGGACAAAAAAAAATAATAGGCGTTTAAAACTTTTTTGACTTTTTTGGTCTTAACGTAAATAGGAATTTCAAGATTGATATTATAAGTGAAAGGATAACCTAACACTAGAAATTGTTACTAGTGAATAAGTCACTTCACTATTCTCGACTATTTGTCCATATATCTTCATTTGTACGTATACAAAAACCCTTGGTCTAAACATAAAGTGCTCGGATCTTTTAGTGAAGGAGTAGAGTAAATGTAAAATACAGTCAATTTTGAGTCACCGATGAAAAAGAGGAAAAAAACTTAGGAAGTCAAATCGTTTTTTTGGGGATAGAGGGACTTGAACCCTCACGATTTCTAAAGTCGACGGATTTTCCTCTTACTATAAATTTCATTGTTGTCAGTAGTGACATGTAGAATGGGACTCTCTCTTTATTCTCGTCCAATTTATTTTATTGTCAAAATAAGAATAAATCAGATTCTGGAGTGAATGATTTGATTACTGAATATTCCACTATTACTTTAAATTGGAATGAATTCAGAATAACTTTTAAATCTGAAATTAAAAAATTTTTTATTTTAATTTATCTATTTATAGATATATTAAATATTTAAATTAATATTCTGGATTCGGGTCCTGATTAATCAGTTGAAATATCAGTATATATACGTGTGTGTTTGGTATAGAGGGTTAGCCTTTCTTAGATAGAAAGAATAATTCCAGATACCAACGTAATGCAATCAACTCCATTTGTTAGAACATCTTCCATTGAGTCTCTGCACCTATCCTTTTTCTCAAAACAAGGATTTGGCTCAGGATTGCCCATTTTTAATTCCAGGGTTTCTCTGAGTTTGGAAGTTACCACTTAGTAGGTTTCCATACCAAGGCTCAATGCAATTAAGTCCGTAGCGTCTACCTATTTCGCCATATCCCCTTTCTTTTTATTTCAGACTGGAATTCCATTGTCATCCCTTCCACTTCTTTTATTTCTATTTTAGAAATCCAAATGTGGAGTTAATTAAATTAGCTACTGATTTCTATAGTATAGCGAAAAAGTATTTACGGCTCTTTTTTGATCTATTCTCTCGTTTTAACCTTATCAAATGATCCATATCCCAATCGAAATTGATTCTATCATTGATATATCTGCAATTCAATAGTGATAAGATATATCCCTAGATCTATGTCTCTACCCACTTGATTTTTACATCGGTACATGGAATACTGCAACGGTCGATATTTAATCTTCTCTGTTTTGTCCTATTTACTTACTTTACAAATGAAACCAGAAAACTATGATCTGGATTGTATCTTTATCCTTATCTTAGACTAGATCTGCTATATGCCGAATAAAAGAGATGGGACTAAAGAAAAGACTATATATAATAAGACCCTAGTATAACTCTAATTGTTCTAATTTAATTTCATTTTTTTTTTTTTTAAAATTATATATATATTAGTTCCTTCCATTACTAATTTAACTAATTTATTCAAAAAATTTATTAGTACTTTTTAATATAGTCAAATTGGATTTTAGTAAGTTTTGGTATTGTTATATAAAACTTATATTCTTATAATATATAAGGTCTAATAGAGTTCTTATAGAATTAAGTAGATTAGCTAATAAATAGTCTAGTTATAATAGTTAAGTTAACTTATTTGTTTTTTTTTTGTAATTAACTATAATATAGTTAAGTAATATATTTTTTTTTATGCTAATCAATGTTTAAGATAAGAATAAATACACAACTATATACTATTACATTAGACAAAAAGGACTCTAATACTAGACTAGAGAGATATATATAATATAGGCTATATATAAGATAATAATAGACAAAAAATATAACATACAAAGAAAAGACTATACAATAATTCTGAAATGAAGAGAAGATAAGAAGAAAATAAACTGAATTGTAAATAGTCAAGATACTCATAATTTGCGTGCTATAAGTTAGTTTGGTTATGTGAGCCCGCTTAGCTCAGAGGTTAGAGCTTCGCATTTGTAATGCGATGGTCATCGGTTCGACTCCGATAGCTGGCTTTTTCCCTATTATCTGATTTTTTGATGATTGATGATACCCTCTTGACATCAAAAAAAGTCAAAAGACTGCTCTTTTTTTCCTTTCGTGAAATGTTGAGTTGCTCATTTATTATATTATGCGACATTAACTTCCACCTATGAATCAAAAATTGGAGTAATTAGATTTCTATCCAACAACTCTAGAAAGAACACCCATCATAAAACGTAGTCTTAATCTCGTATCTATATCTCTATACATGTATCTCAATATATATGGATATCTATCTATAACTATAAAATCTAAATAAACTATAATAGAAAATATCTAATTCTAATAAAACATGTAAAAAAATGCGTATATATAGATACAATTCCATTTCGTTCTTGTTTCTAATACTTACGTAGATTTTTCTTTGCTTTGTTTATGCTTTAGTTCAGCCTTAATTTAGATTTTTTTCTATGAAATTTCAATAAAATAATAACATAAAGGAGTTTTTATGTCTCGTTACCGAGGACCTCGTTTCAAAAAAATACGCCGTCTGGGGGCTTTACCAGGACTAACTAGTAAAAGGCCTAAATCCGGAAGTGATCTTAAAAACCAATTGCGTTCCGGTAAAAGATCACAATATCGTATTCGTTTAGAAGAAAAACAAAAATTGCGCTTTCATTATGGTTTGACAGAGCGCCAATTACTTAGATATGTGCATATCGCTGGAAAAGCCAAAGGATCAACAGGACAGGTTTTACTACAACTACTTGAGATGCGTTTGGATAACATCCTTTTTCGATTGGGCATGGCTTCGACTATTCCTGCAGCCAGACAATTAGTTAACCATAGACATGTTTTAGTTAATGGTCGTATAGTAGATATACCAAGTTATCGTTGCAAACCCCAGGATATTATTTCAACAAAGGATAATCAAAGATCAAAAGCTCTGATTCAAAATAATATTTCTTCATCCCCCCATGAGGAAGTACCAAAACATTTGACTCTTGATTCAATCGAGAATAAAGGATTAGTAAACCAAATAATAGATAGTAAGTGGCTCGGTTTGAAAATAAATGAGCTCTTAGTTGTAGAATATTATTCTCGTCAGACTTAAACAAACAAAAATCACAAGGAAAGGCTTGGATAATTTTGTCCCCTTTTCGGAGAGAGAAAAATAGCTAAGGGAAATCCAAGTTTAAGCTAAGGTCTTTTTGATCTAGATTTTTCCTAATTCTGTATTACAAGAATCAGGAGTAAAATTTTCATTCCTTTTTCGCGTTTTTTGGTATTTTTATACTACAGTAATTGGGAATAGAAAATATCATCTTTCATCTCAAATAAAGGTAGAAATCTAATAGAGGAGAAATAAAGGTATAAATCATTATTTAATAAATTGTGTTAAGTAGCCGTGGTAAATTAAGTGAAGGTAGAGAAAAGGAAAGAGAGGGATTCGAACCCTCGGTAAACAAAAGCCTACATAGCAGTTCCAATGCTACGCCTTCAACCACTCGGCCATCTCTCCTACATAACATAATCTTATTATTGACCACAAACCGACTGAATAGCGAGTAATTCCTATTTTTGCAGTATAGGTATAGCCAATCCATTCTAATGATGGAAATAGAAAAACTTTTCTCTCCAAAAGACAATTTCTATTTTATTTCTACAAATAGAACATGGCCATATGAATTGATACACTACCCTGTTAAAGTGACATTCTAGATAGGGTCTATATATGTATTCATTTGTATGTATCTATGTGTATATTGATAGGTATATACAGGATCTAGTATATCTATTTGTTAGTTAAATATATAGTAAACTAAATCAAATACTAAATAAAGTGGTAATAACTTTTAATGAATGAATTGATTCATGGTTAAATCCCGCCATGATGCATTTTCTCAAGATTTTAACTAAATAAGGGATCAAATGGTATAGTTTATTTGTTGGTAGCTTGGAGGATTACAAGCATGACTATTGCTTTCCAATTGGTTGTTTTTGCATTAATTGCGACTTCATCAGTCTTATTGATTAGTGTACCTGTTGTATTTGCTTCTTCTGATGGTTGGTCAAGTAACAAAAATATTTTATTTTCTGCTGCTTCATTATGGATTGGATTAGTTTTTTTGGTAGCTATCCTCAATTTTCTCATCTCTTGAACTTTTTCTCCGGCATTTCTTCCATCCAAAACACAGCTACTTCTAATAAAATTCCTCTTTTAAGATAGATTTGAATTAAAGTTTGAAAACAAAAAGAAAGATATTTCTTTTGGTAAGACGAAAAATATTTTCTTATTATATATATATATATTAGACTGAATAATCCCAATGACTTAACCTCGACTAAATCAATTGACTGAAGTATCGGTATTTTAGACTATGGTTCTATTGTAAAAAATGCTTTTCGAGTCAACCCCTGATGTCTCAATGGCAACTCCTCTAATTATCTACCCCATGGATCTATTACAAATGGATGAATTCTTCCGTAAGTTTTTCTATTTCGACTTTATAGTGTATTAGACACATTATAAAAACAAACAGGTGAATAGAGAATATTTCTTTTTTTCTCTTTTCTTTGAATCATGATGAAATAAAACTTCTTAACTTAAGTTCTCAGAATCTGGAGTGGAGGAATATAAAGCTCTTGATTCTTTAAATTAAAAACTTAGTTAAATTAAACGGGTCATACATAGTTCTATTCATTGAGATACTGCCAAATTTAGATGAAATTACAATTATAGTAAATCTTATCTCGCCCGACAAAGGGCACAATTTGAGTGTAAAGTCTAGTCTATCTTTTTAGAATTAGTCTGTTTTTATGTTATTTCGTACTGTACAATTCACTTGTTTGTTAGATCATTTGCCTTAAGGTAAATGAGAAGAATTGTAGAATGGGTTGCTAATTATGCCTAGATCTCGGATAAATGGAAATTTTATTGATAAGACCTTTTCAATTGTAGCCAATATCTTATTACGAGTAATTCCGACAACTTCAGGAGAAAAAGAAGCATTTACCTATTACAGAGATGGTGCGATTTGATTTTTTTTTTTAGCTATCAGTCTTACTAGAAAGAGACATTTCTGGGGTTCAAGATAGAAAGAAAATATTTTATGTAAATAAACCTACCCTTCGTGAAGGTGAAGTTAATCTTGGAGAGAAAACAATGCCTTCTGTCGTGTATCCTCGATTGATGCGGCCTCAGATGCTTGAATCGTTGATTTGAGTATTGAGCGAAAGGTTATACCTATAGATATTGCAATGGCAGGCAGGTCAATTCTAGTTTACATTACATTAGTAGTATGAATGGGTGGCATAGGGGAAGAAGCACTACACTTAGAAATCAACAACGCGAAAACTTTGTTATAAATGACCCCTTTTACTTACTTATCGGTATCGGGACTAATCAAAAAAATGGTTGGGACAACAAACATCCATCTCGTTTGTATTTTGGATACCCATATAACCATCGAAGATCGTTGAAGTGACTAATTCCTGAAAATGGGGCGTTAGGGACAAAGAAATTGTTGGAGTTACCTTTTCTATCTAACTAACACTTATATGATTGTTGGTAATATAAAAACCTCTTGCAGGAAGGATGGCTAGAGATTTCT